GCTAGCGTAGCTTAACCAAAGCAGAGTACTGAAGATGCTAAGATGGACCCTGAAAAGTCCCGCAGGCACAAAAGCTTGGTCCTGACTTTACTAACAACTCTGATCAAACTTACACATGCAAGTATCCGCATCCCAGTGAAAATGCCCCCCGCCCCCCGTCCGGAAATAGGGAGTTGGTATAGGCACACAAATTTGTAGCCCACGACACCTAGCTTTGCCACGCCCCCAAGGGAATTCAGCAGTGATAAACATTAAGCCATAAGTGAAAACTTGACTTAGTCATGATCTAAAGAGTCGGTAAAACTCGTGCCAGCCACCGCGGTTATACGAGAGACCCAAGTTGTTAGCCAACGGCGTAAAGGGTGGTTAGAACTATAAACAACAAACTGAGACCGAACACCTTCAAGGCTGTTATACGCTTCCGAAGCAACGAAGAACAATAACGAAAGTAGCCTCACTAACTCGAACCCACGAAAGCTAGGGCACAAACTGGGATTAGATACCCCACTATGCCTACCCCTAAACACGATATGAAACTACGTACATATCCGCCTGGTTACTACGAGCATTAGCTTAAAACCCAAAGGACTTGGCGGTGCTTTAAAACCATCTAGAGGAGCCTGTTTTAAAACCGATACTCCCCGTTCAACCTCACCCCTCCTTGTTTTAACCGCCTATATACCACCGTCGTCAGCCTACCCTGTGAAGGACAAATAGTAGACAAAATTGGCACAGCCAAAAACGTCAGGTCGAGGTGTAGCGTATGGAGGGGGACAAAATGGGCTACATTCTCTACCTAGAGAACACGAAAGATGTGCTGAAATGCACACCCGAAGGAGGATTTAGCAGTAAGCAAGAAATAGAGTGTCATGCTGAAACCGGCTATGAAGCGCGCACACACCGCCCGTCACTCTCCCCAAACTCTTAATTTAAAAATAACTAATAAGCCACCAAAAGAAAAGGGGAGGCAAGTCGTAACATGGTAAGTGTACCGGAAGGTGCACTTGGAAAAACCGGAGCATAGCTTAACAGCTTAAAGCACCTCCCTTACACCGAGTTGACGCCCGTGCAAATCGAGCTGCCCCGACACCTAACAGCTAGCCCCCACCCCACCCACAACAAACCACTATAAATACCCCCTAAGATACTTAACTAAACAAAACAAATCATTTTACCACCCTAGTATAGGAGATAGAAAAGGAACTAGGAGCTATAGATAAAGTACCGCAAGGGAACGCTGAAAGAGAAATGAAATAACCCAGTAAAGTAAAAAAAAGCAGAGATTACACCTCGTACCTTTTGCATCATGATTTAGCTAGTACAATTAGGCAAAGAGCACTTTAGTCTAACACCCCGAAACTGAATGAGCTACTCCAAGACAGCCTTTATAGGGCACATCCGTCTCTGTGGCAAAAGAGTGGAAAGAGCTTTGAGTAGAGGTGATAAACCTACCGAGTTCAGTTATAGCTGGTTGCCCGAGAACTGAGTATAAGCTCAGCCTTTTGGCTTCTTAACTCCACAACTATTTATATTAACCCGACTTTAAGAAACCAAAAGAGTTAGTCAAAGGGGGTACAGCCCCTTTGACACAAGAAACAACTTTTAACAGGAGGATAAGGATCATAAAAAATTAAGGCACCGCGCTTAAGTAGGCTTAGAAGCAGCCACCACAAGAAAGCGTTAAAGCTCCAGCACATCCCTGCCACAAATACCAATAAAACACTCCTAACCCCTTCCCCTACCGGGCTTTTCTATGCTTCCATAGAAGAAATTATGCTAAAATGAGTAATAAGGGACTGACCCCCTCCAAGCACAAGTGTACATCAGAACGAACCCCCACCGAAATTCAACGGACCCAACCAAAGAGGGAAATAAATATTAAACTCACAACAAGAAGAACATTTAACACTTTTCCGTTACCCCTACACTGGTGTGCCAAATAGGAAAGACTAAAAGAAAAAGAAGGAACTCGGCAAACTCAAAGCCTCGCCTGTTTACCAAAAACATCGCCTCTTGCTTCAATGAATAAGAGGTCACGCCTGCCCTGTGACTATATGTTTAACGGCCGCGGTATTTTGACCGTGCAAAGGTAGCGCAATCACTTGTCCTTTAAATGTGGACCTGTATGAATGGCATAACGAGGGCTTAGCTGTCTCCTTTCTCCAGTCAATGAACTTGATCTCCCCGTGCAGAAGCGGGGATAAAACCATAAGACGAGAAGACCCTATGGAGCTTTAGACAAAAAACAGCCCCTGTCAATAAACCCTAAACAAAGGAAATAAACCTAGTGAACCTGTTTTAATGTCTTTGGTTGGGGCGACCGCGGGGTAACAAAAAACCCCCATGTGGAATGAAAACACCCTTTTTAAAACCAAGAGTCACCACTCTAAGTTACAGAACATCTGACCAATAATGATCCGGCTTAAAGCCGATTAACGAACCGAGTTACCCTAGGGATAACAGCGCATCCTCTTTTAGAGTCCATATCGACAAGAGGGTTTACGACCTCGATGTTGGATCAGGACATCCCAATGGTGCAGCCGCTATTAAAGGTTCGTTTGTTCAACGATTAAAGTCCTACGTGATCTGAGTTCAGACCGGAGTAATCCAGGTCAGTTTCTATCTATGAAGTACCTTTTTCCAGTACGAAAGGACCGAAAAAGAGGGGCCAATGTCCAAACAAGCCCCACTCTCACTTGCTGAACCCAGCTCAAGCAAATAAGAGAGTACAAAACCAAGTCAAAGAACATGACATGTTAGTGTGGCAGAGCCCGGTATTGCAAAAGCCTTAAACCCTTCGAACAGAGGTTCAACTCCTCTCCCTAACTATGACTACAGTACTAATTACCCACTTAATCCACCCCCTGACCATTATTGTCCCCGTTCTACTAGCCGTAGCCTTCTTAACATTAATTGAACGAAAAGTTTTAGGTTACATACAATTACGAAAGGGGCCCAACATCGTAGGACCCTACGGACTCCTTCAACCCATCGCCGATGGCGTTAAGCTTTTCATCAAAGAACCCGTCCGACCATCCACCTCCGCTCCCATCCTATTCATTATTGCCCCTACACTAGCCCTTACCCTCGCCATAATAATATGAACACCAATACCCCTTCCCTACCCCATCCTTGACTTAAACCTGGCCATTCTATTTGTTCTGGCTATCTCTAGCTTGGCAGTCTACTCTATCCTAGGCTCCGGATGAGCCTCCAACTCAAAATATGCCCTTATAGGATCCCTACGAGCAGTTGCGCAAATAATCTCATACGAAGTAAGCCTAGGACTAATCCTTTTATCATTAATTATTTTCACAGGCAACTTTACCCTACAAACATTCAACATCACCCAGGAAAGCATTTGACTAATCATCCCAACGTGACCCCTCGCAGCAATATGGTATATCTCCACGCTAGCCGAAACAAACCGAGCCCCCTTTGATCTCACAGAGGGAGAGTCCGAACTGGTATCTGGGTTTAATGTTGAGTATGCGGGAGGCCCCTTTGCCCTATTCTTCTTGGCAGAATATGCCAACATCCTCTTAATAAACACGCTCTCCACAATCTTATTCCTAGGAGCCTTACATATGCCCGCCTTTCCAGAGCTGACCTCTATCAATTTGATATCAAAAACAGCCATTTTATCCCTCATCTTCCTATGGGCCCGAGCCTCCTACCCACGATTCCGATATGACCAGCTAATGCACCTCACATGAAAAAACTTCCTACCACTTACATTAGCATTCATCATCTGACATCTTGCACTCCCAACTACAATAGCAGGCCTTCCCCCTCAAATATAAAAGGAACTGTGCCTGAAACAAAGGACCACTTTGATAGAGTGAATCATGAGGGTTAAATTCCCTCCAGCTCCTTAGAAAGAAGGGACTTGAACCCAACCCGGAGAGATCAAAACTCTCAGTGCTTCCACTACACCACTTTCTAGTAAAGTCAGCTAAATAAGCTTTTAGGCCCATACCCTAAAAATGGAGGTTAAAATCCCCCCTTTACAAATGAACCCTTATATTACTGCCTCCCTTTTATTTGGTCTACTGTTAGGTACAACTATTACAACTACCAGCACACACTGACTAATTGCATGAATGGGCCTAGAAATTAACACCCTAGCTATTATTCCCCTGATAGCCCAACAACACCACCCACGAGCAATTGAAGCCACTACAAAATACTTCTTAACTCAAGCTGCCGCAGCAGCAACTCTCCTCCTCGCGGCCACAACCAACGCCTGAATAACAGGCCAATGAGAACTTCAGCAAGCTACCCACCCAGTCCCAACAACCATAATTACCATTGCATTAGCCCTAAAAATTGGACTAGCCCCCCTCCACACCTGACTCCCAGAGGTAATACAAGGACTAGATCTTACAACTGGGCTCATCCTAGCCACATGACAAAAAATCGCACCATTCTCCCTTCTACTACAAATTCAACCCAATAACCAAACACTCTTAATCCTCCTCGCCATCCTCTCCATACTTGTCGGCGGGTGAGGGGGCCTAAACCAAACCCAAGTACGTAAAATTCTAGCCTACTCCTCCATTGCTCACCTAGGCTGAATAGTCATTATTCTTCAATTCTCACCAACCCTAGCTGTAATAACCCTAGCACTTTATATCATCATAACATCCTCCACCTTCCTTGCTTTCATAATAAACAAAACCACAACAATTGGAACCCTAACAATTTCATGAGCCAAAACCCCAATCATTTCATCCCTAATGCCCCTGATCCTTCTGTCATTAGGAGGCTTACCCCCACTAACTGGCTTCATACCTAAATGACTTATCCTTCAAGAACTTACAAAACAAGACCTGGGCATAACAGCCACATTAGCAGCCCTCAGCGCCTTACTGAGTCTTTATTTCTACCTACGCCTATCCTACGCCATAACCCTAACCATCTCCCCAAACAACCTGACAGGAACACTACCATGACGAACCCAAACAAATAAAAAAACATTACCAACCGCTATCTTATTATCCTCTTCCATTCTCCTCCTCCCCCTAACCCCCGAAGTACTTACACTCTTTAACACATAAGAGACTTAGGTTAACACCAGACCAAGAGCCTTCAAAGCTCTCAGTGGAAGTGAAAATCTTTCAGTCCCTGATAAGACTTGCAAGCCATTATCTCACATCTTCTGCATGCAAAACAGACACTTTAATTAAGCTAAAGCCTTAACTAGATAGACAGGCCTCGATCCTGCAAACTCTTAGTTAACAGCTAAGCGCCCAAAACCAACGAGCTTCCATCTAACTTTCCCCGCCTAGCAAAAGCAAAAGGCGGGGAAAGCCCCGGCAGACGTCAATCTGCTTCTTTAGATTTGCAATCTAACATGTAACACCCCAGGGCTGATAGAAAGAGGACTTAAACCTCTGTATATGGGGCTACAAACCACCGCTTAACCCTCAGCCATTCTACCTGTGGCAATCACACGCTGATTTTTCTCAACCAATCACAAAGATATCGGCACCCTATACCTAGTTTTTGGTGCCTGAGCCGGAATAGTAGGCACAGCACTAAGTCTTCTTATTCGGGCCGAACTCAGTCAACCCGGTGCACTCTTGGGCGATGACCAGATCTACAATGTAATCGTTACAGCCCATGCATTCGTAATGATTTTCTTTATAGTAATACCAATCATGATTGGAGGCTTTGGGAACTGATTAATTCCCCTTATAATCGGAGCCCCAGACATGGCCTTCCCCCGAATAAACAACATAAGCTTCTGACTGCTTCCCCCATCCTTCCTCCTTCTGCTCGCATCCTCTGGAGTAGAAGCCGGAGCGGGTACGGGCTGAACCGTTTACCCACCCCTAGCAGGAAATCTTGCCCACGCAGGAGCTTCTGTAGACCTTACCATCTTCTCTCTTCATCTTGCAGGGGTCTCTTCTATTCTAGGGGCAATTAACTTCATCACAACTATCATTAACATGAAACCCCCAGCAATCTCACAGTACCAAACACCTCTTTTCGTATGAGCCGTTTTAATTACTGCTGTACTCCTCCTGCTCTCCCTTCCAGTCCTTGCAGCAGGGATTACAATGCTTCTCACTGACCGAAACTTAAATACAACCTTCTTTGACCCAGCAGGAGGAGGAGACCCCATCCTGTACCAACACTTATTCTGATTCTTTGGGCACCCTGAAGTTTACATTCTAATTCTCCCTGGCTTCGGGATGATTTCACATATCGTAGCCTACTACTCGGGCAAAAAAGAACCATTCGGCTACATGGGTATGGTCTGAGCCATGATGGCCATCGGTCTTCTTGGCTTTATTGTATGAGCCCATCACATGTTTACAGTCGGCATGGACGTAGACACCCGAGCCTACTTTACCTCCGCCACAATGATTATTGCCATCCCAACAGGAGTCAAAGTATTTAGCTGACTTGCAACCTTGCATGGAGGATCAATTAAATGAGAAACCCCTATACTATGGGCCCTCGGCTTCATCTTCCTATTTACAGTGGGTGGCCTAACCGGAATTGTCCTGGCCAACTCATCCCTAGACATTGTGTTACACGACACCTACTACGTAGTTGCCCACTTCCACTATGTCCTTTCCATGGGTGCTGTATTTGCAATTATGGGTGCATTCGTGCACTGATTCCCACTATTTTCAGGATACACACTCCACAGCACTTGAACTAAAATCCACTTCGGAGTAATGTTCATTGGTGTTAACCTAACCTTTTTCCCTCAACACTTCCTTGGTCTAGCTGGAATACCTCGACGATACTCCGACTACCCCGACGCCTACGCCCTATGAAACTCCGTCTCCTCAATTGGATCAATAGTCTCTCTAGTGGCAGTTATTATGTTCCTCTTTATCCTCTGAGAAGCCTTCACCGCTAAGCGAGAAGTACAATCAGTTGAGCTAACAATGACAAATGTAGAATGACTGCACGGGTGCCCTCCTCCTTACCACACATTCGAAGAACCCGCCTTCGTCCAAACTCAAACCTCTATCCGAGAAAGGGAGGAATCGAACCCCCGTAAACTGGTTTCAAGCCAGCTACAAAACCACTCTGCCACTTTCTTTATAAGACTCTAGTAAAATAGCAATTACACTACTTTGTCAAGGTAGAATTGTGGGTTAAACCCCCACGTGTCTTATTATTAATGGCACATCCTTCACAACTAGGGTTTCAAGATGCAGCTTCACCAGTAATAGAAGAACTCCTTCACTTCCACGACCATGCTCTAATAATCGTATTCCTCATTAGCACATTAGTACTTTACATTATTGTTGCTATAGTCTCCACCAAACTAACTAACAAGTACATTCTAGATTCTCAAGAGATTGAAATTATCTGAACTATCCTACCAGCTATTATTCTTATCCTCATTGCCCTCCCCTCCCTCCGAATTCTTTACCTAATGGATGAAATCAATGACCCCCATCTAACGATTAAAGCCATAGGCCACCAATGATACTGAAGCTATGAGTATACAGACTATAGCGACCTAGCCTTTGACTCATACATAGTCCCCACACAAGACCTGACCCCCGGCCAATTCCGCCTATTAGAAACTGACCATCGAATGGTTGTACCAGTGGACTCTCCCATTCGAATCCTAGTCTCAGCAGAAGATGTCCTCCACTCCTGAGCCGTCCCCTCTCTAGGTGTAAAAATGGATGCCGTACCCGGCCGTCTGAACCAAACAGCCTTTATCCTATCCCGACCTGGTGTTTTCTATGGCCAATGCTCTGAAATCTGCGGGGCTAACCACAGCTTCATGCCAATCGTTGTTGAAGCCGTCCCCCTAGAACACTTTGAAAACTGATCCTCACTAATGCTCGAAGATGCCTCACTAAGAAGCTAAAACGGACACAGCGTTAGCCTTTTAAGCTAAAAATGGTGCCTACCAAACACCCTTAGTGAAATGCCTCAACTCAACCCCGCACCTTGATTCCTCATTATGGTCTTCTCTTGATGTGTATTCCTAATTTTCCTCCCTCCAAAAATCATAGCTCACTTATTCCCAAATGAGCCCTCCTCCCAAAACACTTCTCCCAAAGAAATCAAACCCTGACCCTGATCATGACACTAAGCTTTTTCGACCAATTTCTAAGCCCCACCGCCTTTGGCATCCCCCTGATTGCCCTCGCACTCCTATTACCTTGGACCCTCTTCCCCACACCAACCAACCGTTGGACCAATAACCGTCTTTTAACACTCCAAAGCCAATTTATTAATCGATTTACTCAACAACTGCTTCTCCCCCTAAATATAGGAGGACACAAATGAGCCCTTATATTCGCCTCATTAATAGTATTCCTAATTACCATTAACATACTAGGACTCCTTCCATATACATTCACCCCTACTACACAGCTTTCCGTAAATATAGCCCTAGCCGTACCCCTATGACTCGCAACAGTAATCATTGGAATACGAAACAACCCAACAGCAGCCCTAGGCCACCTTCTCCCAGAAGGTACCCCTAACGCCCTAATCCCCGTCCTGATTATTATCGAAACTGTCAGCCTCTTTATTCGACCTCTAGCACTAGGAGTCCGATTAACCGCTAACCTTACAGCAGGCCATTTGTTGATCCAACTAATTGCCACAGCAGCTTTCGTACTCCTCCCTCTTATGCCAACTGTCGCCATTCTAACATCAACCCTATTGTTCCTCCTAACACTTCTAGAAGTTGCCGTCGCAATAATCCAAGCCTATGTTTTCGTACTTCTTCTAAGCCTCTACCTACAAGAAAACGTTTAATGGCCCATCAAGCACACCCATACCACATAGTAGACCCAAGCCCATGACCTCTAACAGGAGCAGTCGCTGCCCTTCTTCTTACATCCGGCCTAGCCATTTGATTCCACTTTAACTCAACTATTCTAATAACCCTAGGATTAGTCCTACTTTTACTCACAATACTTCAATGATGACGAGATATTGTACGAGAAGGCACATTCCAAGGTCACCACACCCCTCCTGTCCAAAAAGGCCTTCGATACGGAATAATTCTATTCATTACCTCCGAAGTATTCTTCTTCCTTGGTTTCTTCTGAGCATTCTACCACTCAAGCCTAGCCCCCACTCCTGAATTAGGAGGCTGCTGACCCCCTACCGGTATCGTCCCCCTAAACCCCTTCGAAGTCCCTCTCCTGAATACAGCAGTACTACTGGCATCAGGGGTTACCGTAACCTGAGCTCACCACAGCATTATAGAAGGTGAACGAAAACAAGCAATCCAATCCCTTATCCTAACAATCCTTCTAGGCTTCTACTTTACATTCCTGCAAGCACTAGAGTACTATGAAGCCCCTTTCACAATCGCAGATGGTGTCTACGGCTCAACCTTCTTCGTCGCTACCGGCTTCCATGGCCTTCACGTAATCATCGGATCAACCTTTTTAGCCGTATGTCTGCTACGACAAATCCGATTCCACTTCACCTCCGAACACCACTTTGGCTTCGAAGCAGCCGCCTGATACTGACACTTTGTAGATGTTGTTTGATTATTCTTATACATCTCGATCTACTGATGAGGCTCATAATCTTTCTAGTATAAAGTCAGTACCTGTGACTTCCAATCACCTAGTCTTGGTTAAACTCCAAGGAAAGATAATGAACTTACTAACAACAATATTAATGATTACCACAGCTTTATCCCTCATTTTAATAACCGTCTCATTCTGACTCCCCGCCCTTACACCAGACTACCAGAAATTATCACCATATGAATGCGGCTTCGACCCCCTAGGATCAGCCCGACTCCCCTTCTCTCTACGTTTCTTCTTAGTCGCAATTCTATTCCTCCTTTTCGACCTAGAAATCGCCCTTCTCCTCCCCCTCCCCTGAGGAGATCAACTCCCATCCCCCACTTTAACACTAATGTGGACCTCCGCCCTTCTAATTCTCCTCACAATTGGCCTAGCCTACGAATGACTCCAAGGAGGCCTTGAATGAGCCGAATAGGTAATTAGTTTAATTAAAACATTTGATTTCGGCTCAAAAAACTATGGTTAAAGTCCATAATTAACCTGATGACCCTCATCCAACTCTCATTCACCTCAGTCTTCTTCCTAGGACTATTCGGCCTTGCATTTTACCGAGTCCACCTTCTATCTGCACTCTTATGTCTTGAAAGCATAATATTAGCCCTATTCCTTGCACTTTCAACATGAAGCCTGCAAATAACCTCCACCAGTTTTTCAGCCGCACCATTACTCCTTCTAGCATTCTCAGCATGTGAAGCTGGTGTAGGACTCGCTTTAATAGTCGCCACAGCCCGTACCCACGGGTCAGATCACCTACAAAACCTAAACCTCCTACAATGCTAAAAATCCTAATCCCAACCACCATACTCATCCTAGCAACATGACTGACGCCCCCCAAATGATTGTGGCCTTCTTCTCTCCTTAACAGTCTCCTAATCGCCCTAACTAGCCTACTATGACTAAAAAACGCCTCTGAAACAGGGTGAACTTTCCTCAGCCCCTACTTAGCCACCGATCCATTATCAACCCCCCTTTTAATCCTCTCATGCTGACTCCTTCCCTTAATAATCCTGGCCAGCCAAAACCACACATCTCATGAACCAATTAACCGTCAACGAATGTATATTACACTTCTTGCCTCTTTGCAATTCTTCCTGATCCTTGCCTTCTCCGCCACAGAGATGATCATGTTCTACGTAATATTTGAAGCCACTCTAATCCCCACCTTGATCCTCATTACCCGCTGAGGAAACCAAGCAGAACGTCTTAACGCAGGTACATACTTCCTTTTCTACACCCTAGCAGGCTCCCTACCTCTCCTCATCGCACTACTGCTTTTACAAAACTCTAATGGAACTCTATCCCTCCTTATACTGCCCCACCTAAGCCAACTTGAACTAACATCATATGCAGATAAAATCTGATGAACGGGATGTATCCTGGCATTCCTAGTTAAAATGCCCCTTTACGGAGTTCACCTTTGACTACCCAAAGCTCACGTAGAGGCTCCCATCGCAGGATCTATGGTACTAGCCGCCGTACTACTAAAGCTAGGGGGCTACGGCATAATACGAATTTTAATCACCCTAGACCCCTTAACCAAAGAACTCAGCTACCCATTCATTGTTTTAGCCCTCTGAGGCGTGATTATAACTGGTTCCATCTGCATACGTCAAACAGACCTAAAATCATTAATTGCCTACTCATCAGTCAGTCACATAGGGCTAGTAGTTGGAGGTATTCTCATCCAAACCCCCTGAGGATTTACCGGTGCACTAATCCTTATAATTGCCCACGGATTAACATCATCCGCCTTATTCTGTCTAGCTAATACTAGCTACGAGCGCACACACAGCCGAACCATACTACTTGCTCGAGGTATACAAATAATACTCCCTCTCATAGCAGCCTGATGGTTCATCGCAAGCCTCGCCAATTTAGCACTGCCACCCCTCCCTAACCTAATAGGAGAGCTAATAATTATTACCTCCCTATTCAATTGATCCCCCTGAACAATTGGCCTTACTGGGCTAGGTACACTTATTACTGCTGGCTACTCACTCTATATATTCCTCATAACCCAACGAGGACCCGCCCCCAGCCACCTCCTAGCTCTCGAGCCATCACACACCCGAGAGCACCTTCTTATTACCCTCCACCTCCTCCCACTAATCCTACTCATTACAAAACCAGAACTAATCTGAGGGTGAACTGCCTGTAGACATAGTTTAACCAAAACATTAGATTGTGATTCTAAAAACAGAGGTTAAAACCCTCTTGTCCACCGAAAGAGGTTCGCAACAATGAAGACTGCTAATCTTCATCCCCCTCGGTTAAACTCCGGGGCTCATTCGCCCCAGCTTTTAAAGGATAATAGCTAATCCGTTGGTCTTAGGAACCAAAAACTCTTGGTGCAACTCCAAGTAAAAGCTATGCACTCCACTCCTCTAATTATAACATCTGCCCTAATTATTATTTTCGCACTACTCATTTATCCAGTTTTAACAACCCTCTCCCCAAAACCACAGAACCCAAACTGAGCACTCACCCAAGTAAAAACAGCAGTAAAATACGCCTTTCTCATCAGCCTCCTACCCCTATGCCTCCACCTTAACGAAGGAACCGAGTCTATCGTCACTAACCTAAACTGAATAAACACCCTCACCTTTGACATCAACATCAGCCTTAAGTTCGACTCCTACTCAATTATCTTTACCCCAGTAGCACTATACGTAACCTGATCCATCTTAGAATTTGCATCCTGATACATACATTCAGACCCATTCATAAACCGATTTTTTAAGTACCTCCTGGTCTTCCTAATCGCAATAATTATTCTCGTCACCGCCAATAACATGTTTCAACTTTTCATCGGCTGAGAAGGAGTTGGTATCATATCCTTTCTTCTTATCGGCTGATGATACGCACGAGCAGACGCTAATACAGCCGCCCTACAAGCGGTCATCTACAACCGAGTCGGAGACATTGGATTAATTATCGCTATAGCCTGAATAGCCACCCACCTAAACTCCTGAGAACTACAACAAATTTTCTTTTCCACTAAAGACATAGACACAACCCTTCCATTAATTGCCCTGATCTTAGCCGCAACAGGCAAATCAGCTCAATTCGGCCTTCACCCATGGCTTCCTTCCGCAATAGAAGGTCCTACGCCGGTCTCTGCCCTACTCCACTCCAGCACTATGGTTGTTGCAGGAATCTTCTTAATAATCCGCATCTCCCCCCTTTTAGAAACCAACCCAACAGCCCTTACACTCTGCCTATGCCTAGGAGCCCTAACCACCCTATTTACCGCTACCTGCGCCCTAACCCAAAACGATATCAAAAAAATTGTAGCTTTTTCAACTTCCAGTCAACTAGGCCTTATGATAGTTACCATTGGCCTAAATCAACCCCAACTTGCCTTCCTGCACATCTGCACCCACGCTTTCTTCAAAGCCATATTATTCCTATGCTCTGGTTCCATTATTCACAGCTTAAATGATGAACAGGATATCCGAAAAATGGGAGGAATACACCACTTGACCCCTGTTACCTCTTCCTGCCTAACAATTGGCAGCTTAGCCCTAACCGGAACCCCCTTCCTAGCTGGCTTCTTTTCCAAAGATGCCATTATCGAATCTTTAACCACCTCCCAATTAAACGCCTGAGCCCTATGCCTCACCCTCCTAGCAACTTCTTTCACAGCTATCTACAGCCTACGAGTCGTATTCTACGTGTCCATAGGCCACCCTCGCTTTAATCCCCTCTCACCAATCAACGAAAATAACCCATCTGTAATCAACCCCATCAAACGACTAGCATGAGGCAGCATCATTGCTGGCCTACTAATTACCACAAACCTCCTCCCAACAAAAACACCTGTAATATCAATACCTGTAGTTGTCAAACTTACTGCTCTTATCGTCACAATCTTGGGACTCCTAATTGCCCTAGAACTAGCCTCCTTAACCTCCAAACAACTTAAACCTACACCACACCTATCCCCCCATCACTTCTCAAACATACTGGGCTTCTTCCCAACAATTGTACACCGTGCCTCTCCCAAAATTAATCTCATTTTAGGACAAACAATTGCTACCCAAATTATTGACCTAACCTGACTAGAAAAAGTTGGCCCCAAAACAATTTCATCTATTAATACACCCCTCATCTCTACCATTAGTAACATCCAACAAGGATCAATCAAGACATATCTTGTCCTCTTCCTCACCACCCTTGCTCTATCAACCCTCGTTCTTCTCACCTAACTGCTCGGAGGGCCCCCCGCCCCAACCCCCGCACTAGCTCTAATACTACAAGCAACGTTAATAACAAGACCCACGCCCCTAATAATAACACTCCCCCACCGCTAGAGTACATAAGTGAAACCCCGTCCATGTCCCCTCGAAAAACTGCATCCCAATCTATCTCTCCAGAAACCCCTCATCAAACCTCTTCATCAAGGACCATATTTGTGTACAAGATACCAAAAACAAAAAAAAAGTATCCAAAAAAGAACAATACCACCTGTCAACCTGTAGGCGCCTTAGGATCCTTATCTGCAGACAGCGCTGACGAATAAATAAATACAACCAGCATACCCCCCATATAAATCATTAACAATACCAAAGACAAGAAAGTTCCCCCGTGCAAGACTGAAGCCCCGCAGCAAAGAAGTGCAACCAGCACCAAATTGAAAACTCCATAAAAAGGAGCAGGATTTGTAGACAACACAATCATCACAACCAACATCCCTAATAAAAGAAAAACAAGCGCATAAAACATAGTTTCTGCCAGGATTTTAACCAGGACCTATGGCGTGAAAAACCATCGTTGTTACTCAACTACAAAAACACTAATGGCCAGCCTACGCAAAACCCACCCCCTATTAAAAATCGTAAATGACATAGTAATTGACCTTCCTACCCCCTCAAACATTTCCGCCTGATGAAACTTTGGCTCCCTACTCGGATTATGCCTTATTACACAGATCATCACAGGACTATTCCTTGCAATACATTACACATCCGACATTTCTACCGCCTTTTCATCCGTAGCCCATATTTGCCGAGACGTAAACTACGGCTGACTAATTCGCAATCTACACGCAAACGGTGCCTCGTTCTTTTTTATCTGCTTGTACTCCCATATCGGCCGAGGTCTCTACTATGGCTCTTACCTAAGTAAAGAAACCTGAAACGTAGGCGTAGTCCTCTTACTTTTAGTAATGGCCACCGCTTTTGTAGGGTACGTCCTTCCATGAGGACAAATGTCCTTCTGAGGCGCCACTGTAATTACAAACCTACTCTCTGCCGTCCCCTACGTAGGAAATACACTCGTTCAATGAGTATGAGGAGGCTTTTCAGTAGACAGCGCCACTCTAACACGATTCTTTGCCTTCCACTTCCTCCTCCCATTTATTATTGCAGCCGCTGCAGTCGTACATCTTATTTTCCTCCACGAAACAGGCTCCAACAACCCCCTAGGACTTAATTCAAACGCAGACAAAATCCCATTCCACCCATACTTCTCCTACAAAGACCTCCTAGGCTTCACAATCATGCTTTCAGCCCTCGCAACACTCGCCCTATTCTCCCCAAACTACCTTGGAGACCCTGACAACTTCACACCAGCCAATCCTCTCGTCACCCCTGCCCACATTAAACCAGAATGATATTTCCTATTTGCATACGCAATCCTGCGATCTATCCCCAATAAACTAGGAGGCGTCCTAGCCCTTCTTGCCTCAATTTTAATTCTTATAGTAGTTCCTTTCTTACACACCTCTAAACAACGAAGCCTAACATTCCGCCCATTATCACAATTCCTATTCTGAACCCTAATTGCCGACGTCATCATCCTAACCTGAATTGGAGGGATACCCGTCGAACATCCTTACATTATTATCGGACAAATTGCCTCAGTACTTTACTTCTCCCTCTTCCTGATCTTGATGCCAATAGCCGGTTGACTAGAAAACAAAATACTAAACTAACAAGCATTAGTAGCTCAGATTCAGAGCGTCGGTCTTGTAAACAGAATGTCGGGGGTTAAAATCCCCCCTTATGCTCAAAAAGAAGGGACTTCAACCCCCACCACTGGCTCCCAAAGCCAGCATTCTTAATTAAACTACTTTTTGGTAATACATATATGTATTATCCCCATTCATATATATCAAACATTAATACAATGCATAATTAAGACATAGTATTATATATTCACCTATAATATTCTTTTACACATAAAGCAAGTACATAAAACTAAAAATACTAAAAGCATAATCGAAGATCTCCTCACAGACTGTTAAGAAACTGAACGAAATTTAAGACCGAACAATAAACTCATCAGTCAAGATATACCAGGACTCAACATCCTATAAAATCCCAATAATTAATGTAGTAAGAACCGACCATCAGTTGATTTCTTAATGCATATTATTATTGAAGGTGAGGGACAATAATAGTGGGGGTTTCACTTAGTGAATTATTCCTGGCATTTGGTTCCTACTTCAGGGCCATTAATTGATTTATTCCTCATTCTTTCATCGACGCTGACATAAGTTGTTGGTGGAGTTCATTAGTGAGATAATCCCACATGCCGAGCGTTCTCTCCACGGGGGTCAGGTTATTTTTTTTCTCTTTCCTTTCAATTGACATTTCAGAGTGCAGCGCGTCAATGGTTTATCAAGGTTGAACATTTCTTTTTGGTTTAAACAATGTTAATGAATGAATTAGGATATCATACAAGAGTTGCATTATTGATATCAAGGACATAAGTAATAATACGATTCAACAATCATACAATTTCACCCCCTTCTTCTTTTTAAAAAATTAACGTATACCCCCCCTACCCCCCCAAAAAAATGAGAGGCCTTTAAGGTTGACCAAGCCCTCCACTAAATTGAATATTCATCATGTTATTATTATATATTATAATATTATAATAATATAATTATAT